AAGCTAGTTAATAGTTCTTATGAATCTAATTCATTGAAATTCCGTCCAGTAAAATAGAAGAATTATAAATCTCCAAAATAATAGATAGGAATATTGCAAATAGAGCCATTGCGATACCCATCAAAGGAGTAGTTCCCCACCCAGGAGCTACTTTACCATATTCTGAATTCAAGGGTTTCAATAAATTCCCTACACTAGTTCGTCTTGAACCAGATCTAGAACTACCCTCAACGGTTTGTGTAGCCATAAATCCTATTTTATATTCATTGAGATCTATTGACTTTGTATACCATTCCGTTGTAAATAAATGATCTTAGCATAGATCCATTGTGGTCTTCAAACTATATAATAATGGAAACAGCAACGCTCGTTGCCATCTTTATATCTGGTTTACTTGTAAGTTTTACTGGGTATGCCTTATATACTGCTTTTGGGCAACCCTCTCAACAACTAAGAGATCCATTCGAGGAACACGGAGACTAGTTGAAGTAATGAGCCTGCCAATATTCAATATTGGCAGGCTCATTACTTTCAATTGAGATAATGAAAAATCATTTCATCTTTTTAGTTGGAACTTTAGGCGGTTCTCGAAAAAAGATAGCGAAAAATATTATTCCTAGAGTTGAGACTAATAGGAATGTATAAACCAATGCTTCCATAGATTCGATCGTGGTTTACAATTATAGCTTCCATACCTGTTTATTTGCGCTAGATCGTCTCCCGGATAAAGAAAGAACAGGGCAAGAGTCAAAAAAAAGACATCGATTCAAATCAAGATTTATCCGGTAGCCTATATCAAATCAAAAAACTAAAAACAAAAAATAACAAAACAATATTGTATCAGACTACTTGTCTTCTTGTAGTTGGATCTCCAAGTTTTTGGAATGCTCCAAATTCCACTTGAGCATCCAAATCCGGGTCAATACCAGCAAAAACATCCCTGAACAAGGTTCTAGCACCATGCCAAATGTGTCCGAAGAAGAAGAGCAGAGCAAAGGAAGCATGTCCAAAAGTAAACCAACCCCTCGGACTGCTACGAAAAACACCATCGGATTTCAAAGTAGCACGGTCTAATTCAAAAATTTCACCCAATTGAGCACGTCTAGCATATTTTTTTACAGTAGCTGGATCACTATAACTGACTCCATTGAGTTCACCGCCATAGAACTCAACAGTTACACCTACTTGTTCGACACTATATTTCGATTCTGCCCTTCTAAAAGGAACATCGGCTCTAACAATTCCATCTCCGTCTACCAAAACAACCGGAAATGTTTCAAAAAAAGTAGGCATACGACGTACATAAAGTTCACGCCCTTCTTTATCTCTAAAGATCGGGTGTCCTAACCAACCAACAGCTATTCCATCCCCGTTGTCCATTGATCCCGCTCTGAATAATCCCCCTTTTGCCGGATTATTGCCGATGTAATCATAAAAGGCTAATTTTTCAGGAATTTTAGACCAAGCTTCAGATAAACTTTGATTTTCGGCTAGTCCAGCACTAACTCTTCGATAGATTTCTTGTTGGAAGTATCCTTGATCCCATTGATAACGAGTGGGACCAAATAATTCAATCGGGGTAGTTGCCGAGCCATACCACATAGTTCCAGCAACTACAAAAGCTGCAAAAAAGACAGCAGCGATACTACTGGAAAGGACGGTTTCAATATTTCCCATACGTAATCCTTTGTATAGACGTTGGGGCGGACGGACACTAAGATGGAATAGACCCGCCAATATGCCCAAGGTTCCTGCTGCAATATGATGAGAGGCTATTCCTCCCGGAACAAAAGGATCAAAACCTTCCACACCCCATGCTGGATTTACAGCTTGTACCCTTCCTGTTAGTCCATAAGGATCGGATACCCATATTCCAGGACCATACAATCCTGTTACATGAAATGCGCCAAAACCAAAACACGCCACTCCTGAGAGAAATAAATGAATTCCAAAGATCTTGGGCAAATCCAAAGAGGGTTTTCCTGTACGTTCATCACAAAATATTTCTAGATCCCAATACACCCAATGCCAGATAGCTGCCAAAAAGCACAAGCCAGAAAACACAATATGTGCACCAGCCACACCTTCGTAACTCCAAATACCCGGATTCGTTATAGTCCCCCCAGTAATACTCCAACCACCCCATGAATTGGTTATTCCTAAACGAGTCATGAAGGGTATAACAAACATACCCTGTCTCCACATTGGATCAAGAACAGGGTCAGAGGGATCAAAAACAGCTAATTCATATAGAGCCATCGAACCGGCCCAACCAGCAACCAGAGCTGTATGCATTATATGGACAGAAATCAAACGGCCGGGATCATTCAATACGACCGTATGAACACGATACCAAGGCAAACCCATGGAAATACCCCTTATATCAATCAAAAATAGACGCTATGTAACTTTCTTGCACTGTAAAAAAAAAAACTATACTATGGTCTTTACTTTTTTAGTGGATTATATCCGGGAAAGGATTAATATTTGTTCTATTCTTTTACTAAGAATTATATATTCTTTTAGTAAGAATGTCTTTGAATAATAATGGAACAATTTTGTTCGTAGGAACAAAAAGAAGCAGATTTATTCTACACCCGATAAGTATCAATACGCAATGGTAGGGCGTTGCTAGCATTTTATATGAGTCACTGCATCTATATTTGTTCATCAGCGAAAGGCCCCACTTGTAATAATTTTCCTTTATTGATTCTGTCTTCTTTTTTATGAACTTATTCAATCTATGGATAAAATATGATAAAATACAAAATATTATTACCTATTTTTACGCTTTCACATCAAAGTGAGATATAGTACTTAATTTTTCTTTCATTTAATGCCTATTGGTGTTCCAAAAGTACCTTTTCGAAGTCCTGGAGACGAAGATGCATCATGGGTTGACGTATAGTGCGACTTGTCAGATATATTGGGTCATATGGTATTTCCCCGTTCTCTTTACCGATCGAGATATCCTCTCTTTCGCCCAACAAAGATTGATTGAATTATCCAAAATTTGGAGCGTGAAATGCAATGAAGTAGAATTCAATCTATTTTGTAGAGGGGTAGACAGATTAATATTAGCAATTAGAATAATTTATGGTTGGCTTGGTTCAAACAATAAAATGAAGTATCCAGGCTCCGTTTAGAAAAAAAAAACAAAAAAAAAAACACTAGGTAATATATCTATGATTTCTACTTAATACTTAATATATATCATATTCTATTTATAATTTATTTATATAATATTCGATTTATAATTCCTAATATAATAAAGTAATCTAAAACTGTTAATCAATCAAATAATATGATGAATGAGTTGAATATTTAATATTTGACGGGAGATATGAAATAAATTTAAGAAGAAAGAAGTCGTAGCAAAAAGACGTAGTATTGGGGCATTTGTCCTATATATGCAAATAAAAATCGGTCCGATCTTTACTTGGAGTAGAGCATAAACCTAAAAGAATTCAAGAAGACCATTCAGGAACAAGAAAATTACATCGTGATTTGGATTGGATTCCGATGAAACAATAAATCAATGAGAAGTTAATCCAATAAGTTTATTTTTATTTCTATTTATATATAGAAATTCTATTTCTATATAAATAGAAAAAGACCAAAACTCATCTTTTTTTTAAATGAAAGAAAAAGCCCCTTTGTTACAAGTTAGACAGAGCTTGCTATGACAAAAGAAAAAAAAGAATCTACACATTGATTCTTGTTTTTTTCGCGATTTGTGTTGAACTGTATGCATCAAAAGATGCATGTACGGTTCCGAAGGGATAAAATCTTATCCCAATCAACCGACTTTATCGAGAAAGATTACTTTTTTTAGGCCAAGAGGTTGATAGTGAGATCTCGAATCAACTTATTGGTCTTATGGTATATCTCAGTATAGAGGATGATACCAAGGATCTCTATTTGTTTATAAACTCGCCGGGGGGATGGGTAATACCTGGATTAGGTATTTATGATACCATGCAATTTGTGCAACCAGACGTACAAACAATATGCATGGGATTAGCCGCTTCAATGGGATCGTTTATTCTGGTCGGAGGAGAAATTACCAAACGTCTAGCATTCCCTCACGCTTGGCGCCAATGAGTTTTTTATTTGATTTGAGAGAAAAGAAAAAAGAAGACTATGCCTTCGCGATATATGAAATATGAATATTAAGTAATAATAGCATGGCACTTCGAATTCGATACGAGAATCTTTTTTTTTTCAAAATCGTTCCATTCCATTATGTATCGAAAGAGTAGTATGAGATAAAGGGTATTTATCAATTTATCTGATATATCAGGAGACCCATTTCAGCGTCACAAACTTTTTTTTTGGTTTCACGCCGAAAAACTCTTAACAATATATATTATTTTTATGAAAGAATACAAAAATAAAATTTATTTTTTTTTTTTACTTAATTTTTCTTTTTTATTTGAAAATAAAAAAAGAAACTTTGGGATTGCTAAATAACAGACGAAATTAATATATAAAGCAACGGAACCATCATAGTATATTGTTAACTATTCTAAAATCTAAAAAGAAGGGTGGTTGTTGGATCATTTACCTATGTGAATATGATAGACTCTATAATTTAAATTTATTTTATATATATTCAATGTAAGGTAAAAAAAGGTATAAAAGTTAATTCCACCGTAGAGCCGTATGCAATGTTGTGCAAAAGATGCCTGTACGGTTGTTCAATTCTCTCTTTCTTTTTTCTTATTATATTATTTTTTGACTTTCATCATGCGAGATAGAATAATTATTTATTATGTTATATCATCAGGGTAATGATCCATCAGCCTGCTAGTTCTTTTTATGAGGCACAGACGGGAGAATTTATCCTGGAAGCGGAAGAACTACTGAAGCTGCGCGAAACCATCACAAGGGTTTATGTACAGAGAACGGGGAAATCCTTATGGGTTATTTCCGAAGACATGGAAAGAGATGTTTTTATGTCAGCAACAGAAGCCCAAACTCACGGACTTGTTGATCTTGTAGCAGTTGAATAAAAAATTAGAGGAATTTCACACAAATATACAATTTGATATTTTATCTTCTTACCAGGTTTAATACAATATTCTATGAATCCATTAATATAAAAATGATTCATAATTATCCGGTTAGGATCGATCTAAACCAGCCCATTATGTATATGATTCAACATGCCAACTATTAAACAACTTATTAGAAACACAAGACAGCCAATTAAAAATGTCACGAAATCCCCCGCTCTTAGGGGATGTCCTCAGCGACGAGGAACATGTACTAGGGTGTATGTGCGACTCGTTCAGATCATGGACTAGGCCAAAAACAATGGATCCGGTCGAAATGATCAGTACCAGTGAATAGGATAGAATGAAGACCACCATTCACTATACGATACGAAAAATTAAAATAGCTAAAAATCTAAAAAAGAGCTATCATACCCTTCTATTGTGATATCAAATATTGTGATATCAAATTAATTTATGGTTGCCATTGGTACAAATCCAATCACTTCCATTTTTAATTTAATTAATTTAAGATGAGAAAGAATTCCCCATTGGTAGCAAATGGTATTCATTAAGCAGGGAAATCCTATATTTATTTAAAAAGCAGAAAGATTATACCCTTACTCTTGACTCTTGCAAGAACGGACTAATAGGGTCAGCTATTCAGCTAATCTTCATAATTAAATACCGTTACTGTATAGGTGGGTCTCGTTGTGAAAGACCTATTACTGGATAATTATGGGTAGAGCCAAAGAGTGTGAACTGTACAAGTTAACAATAACATTAATTAAATGAGAGAAGAGGCTCCGGTGTATAGAGAGGACCTCACCGTTTAAGAAGCAACCATAGAAACGATGGAACCCACTATACCTATTTCTATTTACTACTTTTTTGTTTACTATGTTTTTTTGATACCTAGTATCAATACAATCTTTTTTTTCGAGGCGAGAAGCCTAGAAAAAAAAAAATAAAAAATCGTGGTCGGGAAGGTTATAGTAGCAAAAGCCATTGGAATTTTTATTTTATACATTGGAAGAATCCGTTTTGTTATTAATAGACTAGGAAGGGGAAAGGAAATAACTGAAAGAAAAGAAATCAATTAGTTATTCATCAAAGTTTCATTTATTCAATGACTAGAATTAAACGAGGATATATAGCTCGAAGACGTAGAACCAAAATTCGTTTATTTGCATCAAGCTTTCGAGGGGCTCGTTCAAGACTTACTCGAACTATTGCTCAACAGAAAATAAGATCTTTGGTTTCGGCTCATCAGGATAGAGGTAGGCAGAAGAGAGATTTTCGTCGTTTGTGGATCACTCGGATAAATGCAGTAATTCGAGCCAATAAAGTATACTACAGTTATAGTAAATTAATACACCATCTGTACAAGAGGCAGTTGCTTCTTAATCGTAAAATACTTGCACAAATAGCTATATTAAATAGGAATTGTCTTTATATGATTTCCAATGAGATCTTAAAATAAGATAAGGAGATTGAAAGAAATAAAATATAGTGAAATGTTTTAAATGGAGTTCCCTGGCAGATGAACTTGGGAAAGTAGAGTATAAATTAGTATGATAAAATAGGATATAATATGATAAAGTTATCGCAATGAACAAACACGTTCAATAAAAAAAAAGATTTATTCTTCTTACCCAATTCCTTTTTTTCTTACAACACAACAATAAAATTGTAATTTTAAGATTGTTTCAACAAAGCGTCAATTTACATTTGAATTCGGATTGGAATCTTATTTTGATTCAATTAAAGAAGAGCAAGCCTATTTATTTTTAATTCTAAGACCGGTAGTTCTGGGAGTCGACTCGCTTCTTTCAAACTGTTTCTCATTATTAAGAAAGGGTAAGAAAGATAAAATACGAGCTTGTTTTATAGCCATAGTAATTAATCGTTGTTGTTTTAAGGTCAATCTATTTACCCGTCTAGATAATATCTTTCCTTGTTCACTAATAAATCGACTAATTAAACTCATGTTTCTATAATCAATTCGATCCCCCGATTGTATCGGGGGCAAACGCCTACGAAAAGATCGCTTAGATTTAAGAAAGAGTCGCTTGGATTTATCCATGGTTTTTTTATTCCTTGCCTTGTCCCAAAATCCTAATGATATTTTGATCAGATCAAAAATTATTTCGAATTTAAAAATAGGATTACTTTGGTTATATTTAAATAAATATATGATCTGTTATATATAATATGTCCTTTTTCATCTTCCTTGAAATGGAAGGCGGACACACGAGCGATCGGTTCGATCTATTTCTTTATCTCCCCGTGAATCGTATGTTTATAACAAGAGGGACAGAATTTTCTCAATTCCAATCGAATAGGCGTATTATGTCGATTTTTTTGAGTAATATATCGGGAAACGCCTATTGATTCCTTATTAACGCGGTTTCGAACACAACTGGTACATTCCAAAATAATCGTTACTCGGGCATCTTTACCCTTGGCCATGAGCCTCCTTTGAATTTTTGATTGACTCAACTCTTCTATCTTTCTATTTTCCGATCCGAAGCGAAGAAGAAAGGAAGGAAAAAAAATAGAAGTTGCTAACTCGAAATCCAATTATGAAAGATTTCGTTGCAATTTACCAATTATAGTAATAAATAATAATAATAAGTAATATAATGATTTCTGACTATATATTTAGAATCGATGTAAATGTACAGTATTTAATTTTTCTTTTTCATTGAATTATCTTGTATGAAATTGTTGCCATGCCACAACAATTCCATTTTCTTTCTCACTCTATTATTAATTAATTTAAGTTTGGGCCTGTAAATCCGAGTTCTTAGTTTAACTAGGGTAAACCCGCTTTTATTCTTTTTATTTTGAATTGATTTTAATTATAAAAAAAAGAAGAAAGGGGGAGGGATTAGTCACAGATATTTTATTGTATCTCTAATTTTCTTCACCCCTTCCTATCTCAATTACTATAATGAAAAAAAGGGAAATATCAACGCATCCGGAAATAAACGATTGATCTCTATTAATAACCCTGCTAAAGACCCAAACCATAGAGTACTTACTACCGGTGCCACGGAAAGGTATGTTTTTAGATTTCGCATTTACAATCCTCCTTCTTTGTTATTTGTTATTGTAATTTTATTTTATTACAATTTGTAATACATAATGCTATTACATATATGACCAGATGTGTATATGTAGTTAATGACTGACACGTGGATTTGTACGCAAAATCCCTAATGCAAATTGAAATGTATAACTTGAAATGTACAACAATTCAGTAGATATTCCTTTTCTTAAAAGAAAAAAATACGTCCATTTCTGTCTGAGAATTCTCGAAAAATATTCATTTTTTTTTTTTACGGTGGGTTTCATAGTTATTTAGTACGTATATAAGTCTATTATTATATGTTATATGATATGAGATTAAAAAAAAATAAGAAATGACAAGATAATTAGGTATATCACTGAAAGAAATAAAGATATGGAAAACAAGACAGGAATTCTCTACAATAAGACTGTAGGCCAATTGAAAGGGATGTAGCGCAGCTCGGTAGCGCGTTTGTTTTGGGTACAAAATGTCACGGGTTCAAATCCTGTCATCCCTACCTATTACTTATCTTATGAACAGTAACGAGGGGTCATTGAGATTGATTAATATTGGATATACATAATCAATCTTTAATTTTATTTTCATTTTATTATTTAGGATAGTATATATATCCAAGATGAGTTAGGTCACAAAATATTTATTGTGATAATAAAGCGCTCTTAGTTCAGTTCGGTAGAACGTGGGTCTCCAAAACCCGATGTCGTAGGTTCAAATCCTACAGAGCGTGATTAGATTCTTGTTATTTGTTAGGTCGAAAAGAACACTAAAATAATTGAACAGCAATCTGAATTTGACCTCCTGTAGATTAAAGAAAGGAGGAGGTCAATAAAAAAAAAGGAGATATTAATTACTCAAAGGTCCAATTGATCACCACGTCTATATTGTAAATATGCGGTTACGAATAATCCAGCCAAAGTAATAGGAATTAGACCTAAGACGATTCCAAATAGAAAAACTTCAATCATTTCAATTTCTTTGAAAGGTGAAAAGGAGAGGTAATATCTATCCTTATATATTAATTAGTATTACTCATAAATCTCAATGACCAAGAATTGAAAATAGATACGGCAAGAAACTATAGAATATATGAACTACCACAGAAGAATTTTTTTTATGAATTGTTCATTCAATTAATTTCAAATAAGTCGTATCTTATTCAGACCGATAAATATAGCTGAGGTTATAGTCAAAGCTGCTAGTAGAAAACCGAAATAACTGGTTATAGTAGGCATGAAGGGACTAAATTAAATATCTTCTTTTTATACATATGTTTATAAAGCACTTCCCTAAATTTAAATTTTTAAAAGAAAAGAGACGACGATAAACAAAAATACCAAGATAAACAAAAATACCAAGTGAAAGTGAAAGTTTTTGATTCATCAATTATTATAATTATTATAATTATAATTAGAGACGGCAGTCCTAACAAAAATAGAGTAACATAGGTAAGAAATCAATTCATCATTTGTGACATCTACCCATCTCAAAATTTCGAATCAACAGATTCATTGAGCAACTCTTGAGCTGAGTAAACTAATAACCAATATTTAATATCTATTTTATATATATTTAGTAATTTAGTATATATATATTAGTATATATAGAATATAATTAATTAATTAAAATTAATTATAAAAATTGTTTTATAACTTCATTAAAAAATGAAACTTTCTTTGAATCACTATAGGCTCAAATTGCAAAAAAATCTCTATTTGGATCGTTTTTTTATTGTATCGACAAATCTATTTTTTTTTTACTTATTTTATTTTTATAACGATGATTGATCTTAGTTTATAACGAAAATGCCTTTTACTTTTTTACTTTAACTTGAACTTATTAATATTAAATTGAATAGTCAGCTCATTCAGATAATCTCTGTAACGAAAAGAAAAAAAAAGAAGAATCC